CCTTGGATGTGATGTATAGAAAAAAAAAAAAAAAAATAATAATATTACAGTAAAGATAAAATAATATAAAGAAAGATACAATAAAGTAAGATTTTAAATATTTTATAAAGTAAGATTTTGAATATTTTGCTTATGTGTACAAAATAACAAAGATTCTAATGAGATTTTTGGATCATTTTTCAGTCATTCATTGAATGATAAATCACTACAAGTGACGGAGATACACGATTTAAATAACGGAAAATCCAATATTTCAAAATTGTATCAATAATGACTGGAAAAGTGGAAACAAGGCCAGATATAATTTGATCGTTATGAGCAAATCCAAAATCTTTATAAACAGAACCAATCATTAGTTCCCAACCGTGGGGTGAATGGAATCCTATACATAAATCGGTTAATATAAGAATGGAAAAAGCTTTTATTGTGTCACTTAAGTTATATAGGAATTCTTGAACCCAAGAATTAATAAAAAAAAGTTCTTCATTACTTAGAATAGAATAACCACTTACAATAACGAAAGAGATTATATTTGTCGAGAAGTGCAAAATCGTATTGATACGATCCTCCTTATGTATCTTGATCAATTGGATCGTTTGTTTCTGGATTCCGATAGGAAACTTTTGTAGATGTATTTCCGGATATTCTTTTATTATTTCGTCCAAGCGAGCGAGCTCCTCGAATTCTATGAATTTTTCTAGAAAAAAATTTTCTTGGATATCATTTAAAAAAATTTCAAATTTACTAGTATTCCACCAACTAATAACCCAAGATTCAAAACTTTTTTTAAATAAAAAAGAGATCCACCAGGGAAAAAAAACTATATATAAGATATAGAAGGGTAATAAATGTGTTTTTTTTTTCATTTTTCGTATGTGAATTTTTAATGAACGCACCTCATTTCTCGATTCTATATGATCTAATATTTCTATCAAGTATAAGTTCTCTTCCAAGGCTTCGAACTTATGAATCTATTCACTGTTTTTATTTGTAAGCCAGTGGTTAGTCCTTGAATTTTGAAAGATGAAAGAATACAAAAAAAAAATAGCCTAAAATAAAAAGAGTACACAAATGAAGAAAAAAATATTCTTTGCTCATTACATTAAGGTTAAGGAAGACAAAAAAAAGATAAAAAGAAACCTCGACTGACACATGACAAAAAAAAAGTAGAGATAATTTCCAAGATAGAATCTACCGATACGTAACCTATCAATTTCAAATATTGAACATAAAAAGAGAATTTCTTTCTATTTTATTCCGAAATGCTTTGTTTTGATCTATGAGATGGGTCTATTATTTTTATTTCTTACTTGGTTTGTTATTGGATTTAGTGAATTTACATACGCATAACAAAATTTGTAGATTAAAAAGTTTGATTTTCTAATTGGAATTGTTCCGGATACGTATATATAATACGTATTCTTTAGTTCATCAGTTCATCAATATTGTGAAGAAATTCCAGTTAAGTTATGCTATATAAGTTTTGCTATAAAAAAAGAAGACTCTTGGCTTTTTTCATTCCTGCTACGAAAATGCTCATTCTTCAACTCGTTTTAAAATACTTCAATCGGTACACGCAAAAAATAGGCCAATTCCGCTACTTTTTGCTCAATTTCTCGTGGAGTAAAATTATCATCAGTACGAGTCAAAGGAACAGTCCCTCGGCCTCTTATTTCCATATAAGGGATACGCCGAGCGTAAATACCTTCTTTAACTTCTATTCTAATAGACTGAATATCTTTCATAAGGAATCGGAGTAAGATGCGACGATTTTTTCCAGGAAATCCCCAGCGAAAAATACATACTATTCCTTCTTTTCTATCGAATCGATCATAACCCCCACCCACATTCCACAAAATTGTGCACCACAAATAACAACTAATAAATAGACCAGCGATCCCATAGAAAGACATCACGATCCCTTGTGGAAAAAAAAGTATTTGCTGAGAGGAAAATAAAGATATGAAACTTTTTCCAAGATAATTGGAAATTCCAACCAATAAAAAACCCAATGAACCTAAAAAAAGTATAAAAGCCCAGCAGAAATTACTTATTTTTCGAGACCCCACTATAAGTTCTATCCATATATGTTCTGATCGCCAACTCATACTAGATCCAGTTGCTTTTTTTTGGAAGTGGGAGACTAGCCCATTTGATTTGACTTTCTGTTTTTTTTTTTTTTTTTTCTGTTTCCGAAGTAATTTCCATCAACTCGCACTATTTTGATGTGAATCTTTAGGAGGAATTCATCGAATTCATTAGATTAACAAATAAAGTAGCCTCATCCTATGATCTCCTATCTACACATATATAACATGTTATATCGTATTAGATTATATCATATTAGACTAACTAGATATCCGTATTAGTATCTAAGTCTAGGCCTTGAAAAATAAATAAATGAAATCTACTTCCATCGTACCTAATCGGATCTAAAAAATCTTGTTTTTTTGAACATGAAGAGATAATGAAGCCATTGCAATTGCCGGAAATACTAAGCCCACTAAAGGGACAAAAATGGAGGGTAAGTTGTTGAGAATTGTCATAGAATGGGCACCTCAATTTAATATTTGTACCTGTTTCTTTTTTCTTCTAATATTTTTTTTTCTTCTATCTTTTAATCTTTTAATTGGAATTTTTATTTCATTTTTATATTATTATATTTAGATTAGAATATTTATATTCTAATAATTAGAATCGAATTTAATATTATTTTTTATATTAGAATATTCTATAATTCTTAATTATATATTATTCTATATCTATATTTAATTTATCTATATTTAATTTCTATTAACATATTCTATATTCTAATATTCGATATTTATTAAATTTATTAATTATCCTATTTCTATATTTTCTATTTTTGTTTCATTTCTATTCGAATATTTCTATATTCTAGTATTTTGTTCTATTATTTTGAAGAGAAATTTTTGAATATTATTATTTATTTTTATTAAATAGATTCTTATTTTATATTATTTATTATTAAACTTTTTATTAATTTTTTAATAATATAAATAATATATTCTAATTCTACATATTTTTGTATTTTTATATTATTCTATATATATTTCGATATGAGTAGATAGTTTTCTATTAATATTAACTATTCTATTAAATAAGTTAAATAATTAAATAAGCAATTCTCTTAAAATGAAATTAAACATTAATTATTAAATAAATATTAATTAAATTAAATATTTCGAAATATTCTAAAATACTCTATTAAATTTCTATTTTGTAGTTCTACTATTAGATTTTAATATTCTATATTATTATTTTATTATTACATTTCTATTTTTATTATTCTTTATTAATATTAAATTAATATTAAATTTATATTAATATTAATTCTTTCTCTTATTTCATTTCGTATTAATTCTTATCTTATTAATTAATTATTATATCTTAATAATTCTTATATTACTAGTAGTAATTCTTATATTACTAATCGAATTATTTAGTAATTATTTTAATTATAATTATTGGTAATAGTAATTAGTTTATTAGTAATTATTCCAAAGCTAATTTTAGAATCACTAAGATTTGTATATAATAAAATTATATCGAAATGAACATATATAATTCTAATAAAATAAAGTCCAAAGAATATTGAACTAATTAAGTGACTTTTTTGTATTTCTACATGAAATATATATGATAATCCACCTATTTTTTATTCTTCTTTATATTATCTTTTTTTTTCTTGTCTTATAACTTTCTTTTTTTTTTTTTTTTTTTAGTAAAATAAAAAATAACGAGTTTTTCTGCTTATAAATTCCCGAACACTTCGTTACAATTTCTAATCCGATCAAAAAATTGGGATTTTTTGTTTTTACCAAAAAGAAGGGATTCTCGCGATCGCGATATATATATATATGAGACTCTACTTTTTTCTATTTTTGTATGCAGAAGTAAGAAAAAAAGATGAAATTCGTTTTATTTTTTATTATTTACCATTTTACCTTGCCGAACTTTTTTTTTCACGGAAAAAAGAATTCACTCTTTTTTCTATCAACAAGAAAAAAGAGTGAATATCGGCCAAAAAATTATCTGGATGATTCTTTACTACAATTTACTCTTATGTCACATAAAAATGCATTCGTGGTGTTTTTCCTTTGATTACAATAAAAAAATACCCGCTCGCCAGAAAAAAAATTAACTAATTTCAATTTAATTAACTTTAATTAAGTTAAGGCTCTACTTGATTTAGGATTCAAAGGAAAGAAATCATGGAGCTGAAGTAACTCATTCAAAACGCCTTTTAAAAGATTACGTGGTACGATTGAATCGAATAAGCCCTTATCGAATAAAAATTCAGCCGATTGTGAACCTTCAGGTACTTCCTTATTCAATGTTTGTTCAATTACTCTTTTACCGGCAAATGCAATATAGGCGTTAGGTTCAGCAATAATGATATCTCCCAACATCCCAAAACTAGCTGTCACCCCACCAGTTGTAGGAGACGTAAGGATTGACACATAAAATAACTTTTTATTCGATTGATAATCATATAAAGCAGAAGATATTTTAGCCATTTGCATCAAGCTCAAACTTCCTTCTTGCATTCGTGCTCCCCCGGAAGCACACACTAAAATAAGAGGTAAAAATTGATTGGTAGCATACTCAATCAAACGAGTAATTTTCTCACCTACTACGGATCCCATACTACCCCCCATAAACTGAAAATCCATAACCCCAACTGCTACGGGAATGCCGTTTAGTTGACCTGTGCCTGTTTGAACAGCCTCAGTTAATCCTGTCTTTCTTTGATAAGAATCAATACGATCTTTATAAGGTTCCTCTTCGAAATTAAAAGGTTCCTCTTCGGAATTATAAGGTTCCTCTTCGGAATTAAAAGGTTCCTCTTCGGAATTATAAGGTTCCTCTTCGGAATTAAAAGGTTCCTCTTCGGAATTAAAAGGTTCCTCTTCGGAATTATAAGGTTCCTCTTCGGAATTAAATTCAACGGTATCCAGAGATACCATGTCTTCATC